AAAATCTGGGTACGTATATTTCCAGACAAACCAGTTACAGTAAGACCGACCGAAACGCGCATGGGTTCGGGGAAAGGATCTCCCGAATATTGGGTAGCTGTTGTTAAACCTGGCAGAATACTTTATGAAATGAGCGGAGTCGCAGAAAATATAGCCAGAAGGGCTATTTCAATAGCGGCATCAAAAATGCCTATACGAACTCAATTCATTCTTTCGGTATAGGATAGAAATGTAGAACAAAAGGAAAGAATTTTTTTGATAAAAAAAAACAATTGTAGGTTTCTTGTTTTGAACAAACAATATTTCTTTTTTTTTCACCCCTTCCATTGAAAAAGACAAAATCAATAAAAAAAGATATGATTCAACCTCAAACCCATTTGAATGTAGCCGATAACAGCGGGGCCCGAGAATTGATGTGTATTCGAATCATAGGAGCTAGTAATCGACGATATGCTCATATTGGTGACGTTATTGTTGCTGTAATCAAAGAAGCAGTACCAAATACACCTCTAGAAAGATCAGAAGTGATCCGAGCTGTAATTGTACGTACTTGTAAAGAACTCAAACGCGACAACGGTATGATAATACGATATGATGACAACGCTGCAGTTGTTATTGATCAAGAAGGAAATCCCAAGGGAACCCGAATTTTTGGCGCGATCCCCCGGGAATTAAGACAGCTAAATTTCACTAAAATAGTTTCATTAGCACCCGAAGTATTATAAGGGAATACCGTAATATAGTTTTTAATATAGTTTTATAGTATTTGAATGAAATGGATTACTTTAATTAGTAGATTGTTTGTATATCACGTATATACCTTTGACAATTCATAAATATTTATGAATTCAGAAAAAAATAAATAGAGCATGTTGATTATATCAAAATTCGGGGGCAACAATAATCTTAGTTTATCATGAGTAAAGACACTATTGCTGACATAATAACCTCTATACGAAATGCTGACATGAATGAAAAAAGAACAGTTCGAATACCATCTACTAATATCACTGAAAATATTGTTAAAATCCTTTTACGAGAAGGTTTTATTGAAAACGTGAGAAAACATCAGGAAAGCAATAATTTTTTTTTGGTTTTAACCCTACGACATCGAAGGAATAGGAAAGGACCATATAGAACTGTTTTAAATTTAAAACGGATCAGTCGGCCCGGCCTGCGAATCTATTCTAACTATCAACGAATTCCGAGAATTTTAGGCGGAATGGGGATTGTAATTCTTTCTACTTCTCGAGGGATAATGACAGACCGAGAGGCTCGAATAGAAGGAATCGGCGGGGAAATTTTGTGTTATATATGGTAATCTTTCTGATAGCCAAATCATATGCGAAACTTTCATATTTGTGAAAAAAAGAGTAAAGGGTAGGTTTATAATATTATGCCTCTTTAATTAGTTAATGCTTCAAAGTCGTTTTACCTGGAATGAAAGAGAAAGAACAAAAACGGATTTGCGAAGGTTTAATTACTGAGCTACGTCCCAATGGTATGTATGTTTCGAGTTCGTTTAGATAACAAAAATCCGATTCTAGGTTTTGCTTCGGGAAAGGTTTAACGTAATTTTATACATATACTCCCTATAAATTAAATATAATCAATTAAATATAATCATAGTAAATTAACAAAATTGTGGTAAGTTCTTATGATTCAACTAAAGGGACTATAATTTGTATATTATAGTCAGTATATTCAAAAGTAAAGACTCAAATAATTGGGTGGTTTTTTGATTTCAACATTCTTTCGTAGGGATACAATTCGAAGTTAAAAATTTTAAGAAATTTATTTTCTTCCAATTAAATAAATAATTAAATATTAAATAAATAATTAAATATTAAATTAAGTAGATTCAGAATTAAGAAAAGGAGTGACAAATATGAAAATAAGGGCCTCCGTTCGTAAAATTTGTGAAAAATGTCGATTGATCCGTAGGCGGGGACGAATTATAGTAATTTGTTCCAACCCGAGACATAAACAAAGACAAGGATAATCTTTTTAAATCAAAAAGGACTCCCGAAATCTAAAGGACCTGATATACAGATGTACAAAAAAATCAGTAAAAAAACCAGGATCCGTTTTGACATGAAATGGATATATCCATATATCTCTGACTTATATTTATGAGATGATAAAATATGGCAAAACCTATACCAAAAATTGGTTCACGTAGAAATAGACGTATTGGTTCACGTAAGAATGCGCGTAGAATCCCAAAGGGAGTTATTCATGTTCAAGCAAGTTTCAACAATACCATTGTAACTGTTACAGATGTACGGGGTCGAGTAATTTCTTGGTCCTCCGCCGGTAGTTGTGGATTCAAGGGTACAAGAAGAGGAACACCATTTGCCGCTCAAACCGCAGCGGGAAATGCTATTCGGACAGTGGTGGATCAAGGTATGCAACGAGCAGAAGTCATGATAAAGGGCCCGGGTCTCGGGAGAGATGCGGCATTAAGAGCTATTCGTAGAAGTGGTATACTATTAAGTTT